AGTAGCAAAGCCCTGGGTAAAAATAGCACTTGGTCCAATTATTGTGCTTAGAAGATTTTTATTTTTTTTGAAATACGGGACTATATGAATCAGGGAAAAACTCCATGAAAGGAAGATTAATGATTCATATAAATCACTTAGTGGAAAATGTCCTGAATAAACCCAACGAGTAACTAATAATCCTGTTATACAGGAAAAAGTCATTATCATCCCCTTTTCGGATGAATCATATAGTTTTACGATTTCATCGACTAAAAAAGTTATGAAATGAATTGTAATTACAATTGAAACAATCGAAAAAGAAATATGAGTTAATATATGCTCTAAAGTTGAAAATATCATAATTTTTTTTAAGGAGTCCCATAATTATAAAAAGGAAATTGGAAATTGAATTCATTATAGGATCTATTTACTTTTTTTAGGAGATGACATGCCGCCACTCGGACTCGAACCGAGATGCTCTAGCACTGCTTCCTAAGAGCAGCGTGTCTACCAATTTCACCATAGCGGCTTGTCTTGAATTCATAATACCCTATGAATAAGCAATCGTCTAGATTTAAGAATTAAATTGTTGCAATCTTTTTTAGGAAAGATTCAAATTGATGAATAAAAATTCGTTCAAATAGGTATTTGAAGGTTCATTATTTGAATTTAGGGTCTTAGTTTTATTGTGTATTTTAGACTCTCCTCGACTTGAACTCTTGGAAAACTAGATAGTCCAACTATGAATTAAGGGATAGAACCCCCCCCAAAAAAAAAAACATTTTTGTTTTGTTTTAATGAACTGTTTTTGATTTATTTGATTTCAAACATCGAAACCAAAAAATCCATTTTATCAATGAACAAAAAAATTTGTTAAGTGTTTTTGAGTGGATTGATGGAAATAAATATATGGGAGTCTATATAGGAATTCATAGAAAATCCAAAAAGAAGAAAGTTGCACAAAAAGGTTTAGAATTTTAATCAATTAGTTTCAATGATTTTGATTTTTTACTCGCCTTTCTATAGAGAAAACGTGGATCTAGAGAAAAAAGAAAACCTTATATTATTGCTTATATTATTGTAAGAAACAGGCTGATGGGGAAAATAATACTCCCCACCTTGGAAATGAGAAAATATACTAAAAAGACAATTACGTATCTTATGTTTTTTTGTCAAAAAAAAAAGGATTCTTTTTTTTTTTTTTGAATTCAGTACGGTAAAGAGAAAAATCCTTATTCTAATTCTAAGAGTGAAACAAATTCCATTTCCTATTGATTAACTCAACAGGGAATGGAAAGCGGAAATTTTATTTTCGAAACGAAATGAGTCAATTTTTGAGTCAAGCCGATTCAGATTATTGTAACATGTTATGTTTTATTACTTATTTTATTTGTTTGTTGGACAAAAAAACTTTTTGAATTTCCGGTAGAAATAGATTTCCCTAAGGAAAACGCTTTTAACGCTGCCCAATACCCCTTCCTTTTCCAAAAATTTTTACGAATACGCTTTTTTGATGCAGAAGTACGTTTTTTTGGAACTGCCATTTAAATCAAAATTAAGAGATTACTCATTGGTATAGCTGGATGTGAAAGACATCTATTCTTCAAAAGAAATTTGCGCTTTGCCAATTCATTATGTATTTCTTTTCTAGATAATATTTTTGATTCTAAAAATCAAAAAGAATACATAAGATGCGTGAAAGATATGGGAAAATTGCATAAACTATTTTTATTACTAAAAATAAAAGAATATTCTTTTATTTTTTAGTAACTTCTCAAATTCGCGAAAAATATGCCTAATTTAACTTGAATTTGAAAGTTCGAAGGAGACTAGTAATTAATCTGCTTTTTTCATATGATTTGACCAATTGTAACTTCTTGATTTGAATATTTGAAGTATTTAGCAGAAACTTCTAAAGAATAAGTATAAAAAGAAATAAAAATTCTATTTCTATTTAAGTTATTAAGTTAGTGCATATCTTTATTTTTTTATTGACTCCTTTCAAAAAGAGGTAAGATCCGGTGAATCGGAAACAATTAATATTAATTAAGAATTAAAAAACTTTTTTTATGGAACAGACATATCAATATGCGTGGATCATACCTTTCCTTCCACTTCCAGTTCCTATGTTAATAGGAGTCGGACTTCTTCTTTTTCCGACAGCAACAAAAAATCTCCGGCGTATGTGGGCTTTTTCGAGTATTTTATTGTTAAGTATAGTCATGATTTTTTCAACTAATCTGTCTATTCAGCAAATAAAAAGCAGTTCTATCTATCAATATGTATGGTCTTGGACCCTCGATAATGATTTTTCTTTAGAATTCGGCTACTTGATCGATCCACTTACTTCTATTATGTCAATGTTAATCACTACTGTTGGAATTATGGTTCTTATTTATAGTGATAATTATATGGCTCACGATCAAGGATACTTGAGATTTTTTGCTTATATGAGTTTTTTCAGTACTTCGATGTTGGGATTAGTTACTAGTTCGAATTTGATACAAATTTATATTTT